TGCCATCACAAAAATTGCAAAACCTTATGGAAACCCTACCATTCTTGCAGAGTATATAGCCGGACAATTAAAGAATAGAGTTTCGTTTCGAAAAGCAATGAAAAAAGCTATTGAATTAACTGAACAAGCAAATAAAAAAGGAATTCAAATCCAAATAGCGGGTCGTATCGATGGAAAAGAAATTGCACGTGTCGAATGGATTAGAGAAGGCAGAGTTCCCCTACAAACCATTCAAGCTAAAATTGATTATTGTTCCTATACAGTCCGAACTATCTATGGTATATTGGGCATCAAAATTTGGATCTTTATAGAGGGGGAATAAGCAAATTTTTATTTTCCTTCTATCTAGAAAGCTAAACCTATTAGGTTTTTCTCAAAACTAACAATTCTTAATTATAGTTCTATAAGGTTGAATAAAAATTCGATTAAATGTTTGATAAAATTGCTATGCTTAGTGTGTGACTCGTTGGTTTTTAGAGTTAGAATTTAAAAAATCGGCCTCATAATAGAAACTTAATAACTCTAGAACTTAATAACCAATTCATCACTTCATATTATCTCGATCTAAAGAAACAGTCAAAATATGATAAATCGGTCATATTTCTGTAGCAACTGAATTTTTTTTGCCAAAAAAACACTCATATAGGATTTGAGTTGTAAAGCAAAGCAGAGAAAAATATATGTGGATAAACGGAAGGGTGAGAGAAAGAGAGAAAAAGCAATGATTTAGACTTCCACTATGTAGGGTTTATCAGTGATTTTAGAAAAGCTTATATAAAAGCTTATACTTATAAAATAAAAGACAGTGTAATAAAAGCATCAATACTATAATTCAAATAAAACGACACCTCTTGCTAGTTACTAAAATTACTAGAACAAAAAAATTTAAGAGCTTGGGGTCAATATAGACTGAGAAAGTTGACTCGAGAACAAATTTCCTTACGAGCTCCATTGTAAAATTAGAACCTAATCATTAAGTAAGAAGTGATGGGAACGATGTAAGCTGTTAATGGAAAATAGTTTTTTATTAAAACGAAAAAAAATTCTTAATGATTCGCTAGTTGGGATGGCGGAATAAGCCGAAAATAATTCATATATTCTCATAAGTTACTAGACAATTATGAAATTGAAATATAAGAGTAAATATTCGCCCGCGAAAACATTCTTTTTTGAATTGCTAAATTTCAACAATAAAATAAAAAAAGAATCCTATGATTTATATTTATACAATAGAAAACAGTTAGTTAGCTATTCAAACCAGAGACACAAATTACTACTAGATTGAATCTCAAAAAATAGAATATCAAGATTCGCTGTAAACTAGTAAATATAAATAAACATATGAATTTATTTTTTATTAATTATTAAAAGCAAATCGCGAGGAGCCATATGAGAAGAAATTCTCATGTATGGTTCTGTAGTAGAGATGGGATTCAGAAACAACCATCAACTATAACCCCAAAAGAACCAGATTCCGTAAACAACACAGAGGAAGAATGAAAGGAATATCATATCGAGGGAATCATATATGTTTTGGTAAATATGCTCTTCGGGCACTTGAACCCGCCTGGATCACATCTAGACAAATAGAAGCGGGTCGCCGAGCAATGACACGAAATGTACGTCGTGGTGGAAAAATATGGGTACGAATATTTCCAGATAAACCTGTTACAGTAAGACCTGCCGAAACGCGTATGGGCTCGGGGAAAGGATCCCCCGAATATTGGGTAGCTGTTGTTAAACCAGGTCGAATACTTTATGAAATGACCGGAGTAACAGAAAATATAGCTAGAAGGGCAATTTCAATAGCAGCATCAAAAATGCCTCTACGGACTCAATTCACTATTTCGGAATAAGGGATAAATAAAGTAGAACCAAAATAAATCAAAAGAGTCTTAGAAAATTGCAAATTTTTTATTTTAGACAACAAATATTTCTTTTTTTTTTCTTCGTCCTTGTGCATTGAAAGAACAGATTTCAAAATGATATGATTCAACCTCAGACCTATTTAAATGTAGCAGATAACAGCGGAGCTCGAGAATTAATGTGTATTCGAATCATAGGAGCTAGCAACCGTCGATATGCTCATATTGGTGACGTTATTGTTGCTGTGATTAAAGAAGCAGTACCAAATATGCCCCTAAAAAGATCAGAAGTGGTCAGAGCTGTAATTGTGCGTACCCGTAAAGAACTCAAACGTGACAACGGTATAATAATACGATATGATGACAACGCTGCGGTTGTTATTGATCAAGAAGGAAATCCAAAAGGAACACGAATTTTTGGCGCGATCGCCCGGGAATTAAGACAGTTAAATTTTACTAAAATAGTTTCATTAGCTCCCGAGGTATTATAAATTGAGATCGTTTATAGTTGGAGTATTTTAAAGAACTAAGATTGTATCTCACGCATATATCGTTATTTCATATTTATAAATAACCAAATACGTAAAAGTAAAAAAAACATGTTGATTATATCCAATTTAGATTCACTAATAATTTTAACTTACCATGGGTAGGGATACTATTGCCGAGATAATAACCTCTATACGAAACGCCGATAGGAATAAAAAAAGGGTGGTTCGAATAACATTTACTAATATTACAGAAAATATTGTTAAGATACTTTTACAAGAAGGTTTTATCGAAAATGTGAGAACACATCGAGAAAATAACAAAAATTTTTTGGTTTTAACATTACAACACAGAAGGACTACAAAAAGGCCCTATAGAAATATTTTAAATTTAAAACGAATCAGTAGACCCGGTCTACGAATTTATTCCAACTCGCAACGAATTCCTCGAATTTTAGGCGGGATGGGGATTGTAATTATTTCTACTTCTCGAGGTATAATGACAGACCGGGAGGCTCGGTTAGAAGGAATCGGCGGAGAAATTTTGTGTTATATATGGTAATCCTTTTAATATACAAATTGTATCCGAAGTGTACTCGTACTATAAATTATAAAAAATTTTAAATTATAGATTATAGTATAAGTATATAATTTATTATAGAATATTATATATAATTAATAATAATATTAATAATAATAAAAAAGAAAAGATACGGGTTATACAATATTGTTTCTCCTCGATTAGTTGATACTTCGCGGGGGTTTTACCTCTAATCACCGAACAAAACAAAAAAATATTAATCAAGATTAAATTACCGAATCACCTCCCAAGCTCATGTTCCGGTTTTTTTTTTAGATACTGAAGATCGGATTCTAGGTTATCTTTCAGTAAATATTCGACATAGTTTTTTAATGATACTAGGAAATAGAGTTAAAATTGAAACAAGTCGTTATGATTCAACCAGGAGACGCGCAATTTAACGACTCCGCAACAGGGATTTGAAGGATTAATTGGTTTTTTTTATTTGAAGACTCCTTGGGTGCGAATATGATGCAAGATATACAAAATTTCAAGAAACTTATTTTCTTCCAAGAAATAGATTCAGATTTAAGATAAGGAATAATAAATATGAAAATAAGAGCTTCCGTTCGGAAAATTTGTGAAAAATGCCGGCTAATCCGTAGGCGGGGGCGAATTATAGTAATTTGTTCTAATCCAAGACATAAGCAAAGGCAGGGATAATCACACTTACTAAAGAAACAACTGCACACATACATACATACATAAAATAAATAAGGAATCTATTTTAACCTGAAATGGATATATCCATATATCTCTGACTCATATTTATGAAATGATAAAATATGCCAAAAGCTATACCCAGACTTGGTTCACGTAAGAATGTACGCATTAAGAGTACGCGGAGAATACCAAAAGGAGTTATTCATGTTCAAGCAAGCTTCCATAATACCATTGTCACTGTTACAGATGTACGGGGACGGGTGTTTTCTTGGTCCTCCGCCGGGACTTGTGGATTCAAGGGGACGAGAAGAGGTACACCATTTGCTGCTCAAACCGCAACAGCAAATGCTATTCGTACAGCAGTAGATCAAGGTATGCAACGAGCCGAAGTCATGATAAAAGGTCCCGGTCTCGGAAGGGACGCAGCGCTACGAGCTATTCGTCGAAGTGGTATATTATTAACTTTCGTACGAGATGTAACTCCTATGCCACATAACGGCTGTAGACCTCCAAAAAAAAGACGTGTGTAGAAATGCCTATTGAATAATTTTCAACAAAAACAAGAGAAATAAATGATTCAATGATCTAATCAAATATTATTACTATGGTTCGAGAGAAAATAACAGCATCTACTCGGACACTGCAGTGGAAGTGTGTTGAATCAAGAACAGATAGTAAACGTCTTTATTATGGAAGGTTTATTCTGTCTCCACTTATAAAAGGTCAAGCCGACACAATAGGCATTGCAATACGCCGAGCTTTACTTGGAGAAATAGAAGGAACACGTATCACACGTGTAAAATTTGAGAAAGTCTCACACGAATATTCTATTATAGCGGGTATTCAAGAATCGATCCATGAAATCTTAATGAATTTGAAAGAAATTGTATTCAAAAGTAATCTATATGGAACTTGCAACGCATCTATTTGTGTCAGAGGTCCTAGATATGTAACTGCTCAAGATATCATCTTACCACCTTATGTCGAAATCGTTGATAATGCCCAATATATAGCTAGCCTGATGGAACCCGTTGATTTGTATATTGAATTAGAAATTGAGAGAAATAGAGGATATCTTAAAAATACGCCACAAAACTTTGAAGACGGAACTTACCCTATAGATGCTGTATTCATGCCTGTTCGAAATGCAAATCACAGTATTCATTCTTATGGCAATGGGAATGAAAAACAAGAGATCCTTTTTCTCGAAATCTGGACAAACGGAAGTATAACTCCGAAAGAAGCACTTCTTGAAGCCTCTCGTAATTTGATTGATTTTTTTATTCCCTTTTTACATATGGAAGAAGAAAACTCACATTTAGAGAAGAATCAATACACGGTTCCTTTATCCCCTTTTATCTTTGATGAAAAATTGGCTAAACTCCGAAAAAACAAAAAAGAAAT